TTCCATTGGTCTAATTCGGGACCTCTCAATAGATTTTTACTCGATCTAGAACATATCGCCATAAAGAATGCCGATCCGGTCCTTAGATTTCTTTGTGGTCCTGGAGGAGCCGTATGAGGTGAAAATCTCATGTACGGTTCTGTAATAGCGATGGGAACAGTGATGTTATCACCGACTATAATTATCTAACAGTTCAAGTACAGTTGATATAGTTGAGGCACAGGCAAAATATGGGTTTTGGGGATGGAATTTGTGGCGTCAACCTATCGGGTTTATCATTTTTATAATTTCCTCCCTAGCAGAATGTGAGAGATTACCCTTTGACTTACCAGAAGCAGAGGAAGAATTAGTAGCGGGTTATCAAACTGAATATTCAGGTATAAAATTTGGTTTATTTTATGTTGCTTCTTATCTAAATCTACTAGTTTCTTCATTGTTTGTAACAGTTCTTTACTTGGGTGGGTGGAATCTCTCTATTCCGTACATGTTTATTCCTGAACTAGTTGAAATAAATAAAGTAGGTGGCGTCTTTGGAACCACAATTTTTCTCTTTATTACATTAGCTAAAACATATTTGTTCTTGTTTATTCCTATCACAACAAGATGGACTTTACCGAGGTTAAGAATGGACCAATTATTAAACCTTGGATGGAAATTTCTTTTACCTATTTCTCTAGGTAATCTATTATTAACAACTTCTTCCCAACTCCTTGCACTGTAAATACACTATCACGACCTGTCCCAAACAAGAGAAAAAAAAAATTCTAGATATTCACGATATGTTCCCTATGGTAACCGGGTTCATGAATTATGGTCAACAAACAGTCCGAGCTGCAAGGTACATTGGTCAAAGTTTTATGATTACCTTATCGCACGCAAATCGTTTACCTGTAACTATTCAATATCCTTATGAAAAATTAATCACATCGGAACGTTTCCGCGGTCGAATACACTTTGAATTTGATAAATGCATTGCTTGTGAAGTATGTGTTCGTGTATGTCCTATAGATTTACCTGTTGTGGATTGGAAATTGGAAACGAATATTAGAAAGAAACGATTGCTTAATTACAGTATTGATTTCGGAATCTGTATTTTTTGTGGTAATTGCGTTGAGTATTGTCCAACAAATTGTTTATCAATGACTGAAGAATATGAACTTTCTACTTATGATCGTCACGAATTGAATTATAATCAAATAGCTTTGGGTCGTTTACCAATGCCAGTAATTGACGATTACACAATTCGAACAATTTTGAATTCGCCTCAAAGAAAAAATGCGTCAACCCCATGATTTGCAAATTTTATTTTTCCGTGGTCAATAACTACAATAGAAATCCCAACTATAAATTAGTTGATGAGAATCGAGGCGTCATTTGGAGTTAAAATCGAGTGATCTATCATCTATCAGTAATTTTTTTAACATATATAGCTTGTTCAAACTCCCATTTTAAATTTATTATTCTGATAAAAAACGAGATTGATTCAATTATTGGATACACATCAATCCACACTCATTAGAATTTCTTAGCATTTAGAATTAAATTCATAAAAACATATCATAAAAAAATAGGGTCCATTTCCTGGTCAGGTCAATAAGATCATGAAAGATTTTTTATTTATTTCTTATTTTACATAAAATGGATTTACCCGGACCAATACATGATTTTCTTTTAGTCTTTCTAGGATTGGTTCTTATATTAGGAGGTTTAGGGGTGGTATTACTTACTAATACAATTTATTCTGCCTTTTCATTGGGATTGGTTCTTGTTTGTATATCTTTATTATATATTTCATCAAACTCCCATTTTATAGCTGCCGCACAGCTCCTTATTTACGTGGGAGCTATAAATGTTTTAATCATATTTGCTGTGATGTTTATGAATGGTTCAGCATCGTACAACGATTTTACTTTTTGGACCGTTGGGGATGGGGTTACTGCGATGGTTTGTGCAAGTATTTTTGCTTCACTAATTACTATTATTACAGATACGTCATGGTACGGTATTATTTGGACTACAAGATCAAACCAGATTATAGAACAAGATTTTTTAAGTAATAGTCAACAAATTGGGATTCATTTATCAACAGATTTTTTCCTTCCATTTGAACTTATTTCCATAATTCTTTTAGTTGCTTTGATAGGTGCAATTGCTATGGCTCGTCAGTAATAAATCGTTAGAACTAGCATAGTAATCAAAATAAAACGTTGTTGCGTGTTTCAATTCTATCAAAATATAAAATTTTTTGTCAATATATTATAACAATAAACTCTATTTATTTGATTTCTTTGTTCCACACTTGTTAGTTGCGTACTGTTTATATTCTAGTTAATAGAATCGGTTGAATTCTTGTTCATCTTGAAATGCATCGATATTGATAAGGAGTTGATCAATGATGCTCGAACATGTACTTATTTTGAGTGCCTATTTATTTTCTATAGGTATATATGGATTGATCACGAGTCGAAATATGGTTAGAGCCCTTATGTGTCTTGAACTT